TTAAAAATAAGCTAAATTGAGCTTTTGGGCTCATACCTCAAATATATAGGAAATACCTTTTTTTTAATAATAAAGTGCCTGAAAAAAGGATTATTCTGATAGGATAAATTATGTAAAATTTTACCTTTATTATATTTTATAGAATTAAACTATATCTAATAATATCAAAAATTATTGTGCATCTTACACTAAAATATAAATTTATGAATTTAAATTTCATCTTAGAATTAATTCTTATTTTAAATTTTATTTTTAATTAATTCTAATAAAATATTTTTTTTATTTATTTTATTTTTTAGAACTATAATTTCAATTTCTTCTAATTCTTGATTAGGATGTTGAATTGGTCTAGAAATTAATTTATTAAGCTTCATCCCTCTAATCTCTAACCCCAATAATTTAATAAATTCTGAAGCTTCATTAAAATATTTTCTAACTCAATCAATTGCATCTATTAATTTTTTATTTTTAATTTTAATAAAAATATCAATTTTTAATTATGATTTTTCAATTTTAATTAATTCTTCTTTATTAATAAAAATAGGATCAGTTCCATTTCATTTTTGATTCCCTAATATCACAGAAGGATTATCTTGATTAAATTGTTTTATTTTAATAACATGACAAAAAATTTCCCCTATAATTTTATTATCTTATTATTTTAATATTAATTTTATTATATTTATTATAATTTTAAATTCAATTGTTGGAGTAATTGGAAGATTTAATCAAAATTCAATTCGAAAATTAATAGCATTCTCTTCAATTAATAATTTAGGATGATTATTATCTGCTTTATTAATTAGTGAAACTATTTGATTATTATTTTTTTGTATATATTCTTTTTTAATTATAATTATATGTTATATTTTTTATATAATCAATATTTTTTTTATTAATCAAATATTTAATTATAATTTAAATTTTTTCATTAAAATTTCTATCATAATTAATTTTTTATCTTTAGGAGGATTACCTCCTTTTTTAGGATTTTTATCTAAATGAATTGTAATTAATTTTTTAATAATAAATGATTTATTTATTATCTCTTTTTTCTTTGTAATAATAAGTTTAATTATAATTTTTGTTTATATTCGAATTATTTACTCTTCACTTTTATTTTACTCTTTTAAATTTAAATGATTTAAAATTAATATTAAAAATAAATATTTTTATATAATTAATTTTTTCAGATTTATTTCTTTATTAGGAATAATTTTTAGAACTTTTATTATTATCTAAGGTTTTAAGTTAAATTAAACTAATAATCTTCAAAATTATTTATAAAGAAAATTTCTTTAAGCCTTAGAAAAATTTTCAACTTAAAATTTGCAATTTTATATCATTTTTTGAATATAAAGCTTTAATAAAAAAGAAATAATCTTGTTAATAAATTTACAATTTATCGCTTATAACTCAGCCATTTTATTAGCGAAAATGACTTTTTTCTACAAATCATAAAGATATTGGAACTTTATATTTTATTTTTGGAATTTGAGCAGGTATAGTAGGAACATCTCTAAGATTACTAATTCGAACTGAATTAGGAACCCCAGGATCACTAATTGGAGATGATCAAATTTATAATACTATTGTTACAGCTCATGCTTTTATTATAATTTTTTTTATAGTTATACCAATTATAATTGGAGGATTTGGAAATTGATTAGTTCCTTTAATATTAGGAGCTCCTGATATAGCTTTCCCCCGTATAAATAACATAAGTTTTTGATTGTTACCCCCTTCTTTAATTTTATTAATTTCTAGTAGTATTGTAGAAAATGGAGCAGGAACTGGATGAACTGTTTACCCCCCATTATCTTCTAATATTGCTCATGGTGGATCATCAGTAGATTTAGCAATTTTTTCTCTCCATCTTGCAGGTATTTCTTCTATTTTAGGAGCTATTAATTTTATTACTACAATTATTAATATACGAATTAATAATATATCTTTTGATCAATTACCTTTATTCGTTTGAGCTGTTGGAATTACTGCCTTATTATTACTTCTTTCTTTACCTGTATTAGCAGGAGCTATTACTATACTTCTTACTGATCGAAATTTAAATACTTCTTTTTTTGATCCTGCAGGAGGGGGAGATCCAATTTTATATCAACATTTATTTTGATTTTTTGGCCATCCAGAAGTTTACATTTTAATTCTTCCAGGATTTGGAATAATTTCACATATTATTTCTCAAGAAAGAGGAAAAAAAGAAACTTTTGGTTCATTAGGAATAATTTATGCTATAATAGCAATTGGACTTTTAGGATTTATTGTTTGAGCTCATCATATATTTACAGTAGGAATAGATATTGATACACGAGCTTATTTTACTTCCGCTACTATAATTATTGCAGTACCTACTGGAATTAAAATTTTTAGTTGATTAGCCACAATACATGGAGCACAAATCAATTATAGACCTTCAATTTTATGAAGTTTAGGATTTGTATTTTTATTTACTGTTGGAGGATTAACAGGAGTAATTTTAGCAAATTCTTCTATTGATATTACTCTTCATGATACTTATTATGTAGTAGCTCATTTTCATTATGTTTTATCTATAGGAGCAGTATTTGCTATTATAGGAGGATTTATTCATTGATATCCTTTATTTACAGGACTAACTTTAAACCCTTATTTATTAAAAATTCAATTTACTACTATATTCATTGGAGTTAATTTAACATTTTTCCCTCAACATTTTTTAGGTTTATCGGGAATACCTCGTCGTTATTCTGATTATCCAGATAGTTATATATCTTGAAATATTAATTCATCAATTGGATCTTATATTTCTTTATTATCTATAATAATAATAATAATAATTATTTGAGAATCAATAATTAATCAACGTATTATTTTATTCCCAATAAATATACCTTCATCTATTGAATGATATCAAAATACACCACCAGCTGAACATTCATATAATGAACTTCCTATTTTAAGTAATTTCTAATATGGCAGATTATATGTAATGGATTTAAACCCCATTTATAAAGGATTATCCTTTTTTTAGAAATGGCAACATGATCAAATTTTAATTTTCAAAATAGAGCATCACCATTAATAGAACAAATTATTTTTTTCCATGATCATACATTAATTATTTTAATTATAATTACTATTTTAATTTCTTATTTAATAATAAATTTATTTTTCAATAAATATACTAATCGATTTTTAATTGAAGGACAAATAATTGAATTAATTTGAACAATCTTACCAGCTTTTACTTTAATTTTTATTGCATTACCTTCTCTTCGATTACTCTATTTACTTGATGAACTTAATAACCCTTTAATTACTATTAAATCAATTGGACATCAATGATATTGAAGTTATGAATACTCTGATTTTTCTAATATTGAATTTGATTCATATATAATTCAACCTGAAAATATTAATAATTTTCGTTTATTAGATGTAGATAACCGAATTATTTTACCGATAAATAATCAAATTCGAATTTTAGCTACAGCAACAGATGTTATTCATTCTTGAACAATTCCAGCCTTAGGCATTAAAATTGATGCTAATCCTGGTCGTTTAAATCAAATAAGATTTTTTATTAATCGCCCAGGAATTTTTTTTGGGCAATGTTCAGAAATTTGCGGAGCTAATCATAGTTTTATACCAATTGTAATTGAAAGAATGTCAATTAAAAATTTCATTAACTGAATTAATAATTATTCATTAGATGTCTGAAAGCAAGTATTGGTCTCTTAAACCATATTATAGTAAATTAGCATTTACTTCTAATGAAAGAATTAGTTAATCAATAACATAAATATGTCAAATTTAAATTATTACTTATGTAATATTCTTTTATTCCTCAAATAATACCAATTAATTGATTAATATCTCTTTTATTTTTTATTATTTTATTTATTATATTTAATATTATAAACTATTTTACTTTTAATATTAAATATAATCCTAATAAAATTTCTTCAATTTTTAAAAAAAAATCTTTTAATTGAAAATGATAACTAATTTATTTTCAATTTTTGATCCTTCTACTAATATCTTTAATTTATCTTTAAATTGATTAAGAACATTTTTATGTTTCTTTTTTATCCCATATTCCTTTTGATTACTCCCTAATCGTTATTATATTATATGAAATTTTATTTCTAATAAACTTCATAATGAATTTAAAATTTTATTAGGGAATAATCAATTTAAAGGAAATACTTTAATTTTTATTACATTATTCTTTTTTATTTTATTTAATAACTTTTTAGGTCTATTCCCTTATATTTTCACAAGAACTAGTCATTTAAATTTATCATTAACGATTTCTTTAACATTTTGATTAACTTTTATAATTTATGGATGAATCAATAATACTAAACATATATTTATTCATATAATCCCACAAGGTACACCTTCAATTCTTATACCTTTCATAGTATTAATTGAAACAATTAGAAATATTATTCGCCCAGGAACATTAGCAATTCGATTAACAGCAAATATAATCGCAGGACATTTACTTTTAACTTTATTAAGAAATATAGGAAACAATATCCCTATTTATTTTTTAATATTCTTAATCATTATACAAATTATATTATTAATTTTAGAATCAGCAGTTGCAATTATTCAATCTTATGTAATTACTGTCCTTAGAACTTTATACTCTAGAGAAGTAAACTAATGTCTTTAAATCATAATCATCCTTATCATTTAGTAGATTATAGACCTTGACCTTTAACTGGAGCAATTGGAGTTATAACTCTAGTCACAGGTTTAACTAAATGATTCCATAATTTTAATTTAAATTTATTAATTTTAGGCTATATAATTGTGTTATTAACAATATATCAATGATGACGAGATATTTGTCGAGAAGGTACTTACCAAGGTAAACATACTTTATTAGTTTTTAATGGTTTTCGATGAGGAATAATTTTATTTATTATTTCAGAAATTTTTTTTTTTATTTCTTTTTTTTGAGCATTTTTTCATAGAAGTTTATCCCCTAATATTGAAATTGGAGCCATATGACCTCCATTAATAATTACACCATTTAATCCTTTTCAAATTCCTTTACTTAATACAATTATTTTAATTTCATCAGGTATTACAGTAACTTGAGCTCATCATGCCTTAATACAAAATAACTACACTCAAACCTCTCAAGGCTTATTTTTTACTGTAATTTTAGGAATTTATTTTACAATTCTACAAGCTTATGAATATTATGAAGCCCCATTTTCTATTGCAAATAGTATTTATGGATCAACTTTCTTTATAGCTACAGGTTTCCATGGTATTCACGTTATTATTGGAACTATTTTCTTATTAACATGTTTAATTCGACATATTAATAATCATTTCTCAAAAAATCATCATTTCGGATTTGAAGCTGCAGCATGATATTGACACTTTGTAGATGTTGTATGACTATTTCTTTACATTTCAATTTATTGATGAGGTAATTAATTATTTATATAATATATTTAGTATATTTGACTTCCAATCAAAAAGTTTAATTATTATTAATATAAATAATTATTTTCATATTAATTATATGTTTTATTATACTTATTATTTCAATAATTTTTATTTTAATTTCATTTTTTATCTCAAAAAAATCATTAATAGATCGAGAAAAATGTTCTCCATTTGAATGTGGATTTGACCCAAAATCAATTGCTCGTATTCCTTTCTCTCTTCATTTTTTTTTAATTGCAATAATTTTTTTAATTTTTGATGTTGAAATTGCATTAATTTTCCCCTTAATTTTTACATTTAAAATAGTAAATAATATATTGATGAAAATTAATTTATTTTTTATTTTAATATTATTAATTGGCTTATACCATGAATGGAATCAAAATATACTTAATTGAACTATTTAGGATTATAGTTTAAATAAAAAACATTTGATTTGCATTCAAAAAATATTGATATTCAATTTATCTTGAATAAGAAGCAATTTATGCATTTAATTTCGACTTAAAAATATGAGATAAATTTCTCCTTATTTAAATTAATTGAAACCAAAATAGAGGTATATCACTGTTAATGATATTATTGAATCAAATTCCAATTAGAAATATTTTATATTAAGCTGCTAACTTAATCCTAGTGGTTAATCCCATTAATATTCTTATTTTAATTCTAATTTATATAGTTTATAATAAAACATTACTTTTTCATTGTAAAAATAAAATTCTTTTTTTATAAATATTTAAAGATTTATTAATCACCCTAATATCTTCAATATTATACTCTTATTAAGCTATTTAAATAAATAAATATTATTATAATATTTAATAATATTCATAAAATAAATCTAAATAAATAAATTTTAAAATTATTTATTTGATAAATTCTAGAAATTAAACTATAATTTTTTACTATATTAAATACACTATTCCCTGTAAAAATTTCTCTTCATCCTATATCTATATTTTTATATAATTTTTTCCCAAAACTTAATACATGATAATTTAAACTATATACTGATAATCTAGGCATAAATCATATCAAAGTAAAAAACATTCTCACATTATAACTCATTAAAAATTTATTTGTCGAATAAATTCTTATATTACTAATTAATCAACCTATAAATCCTCCAATAAAACTTACATATAATACTATTAATTTTATATTAAAAGATATATAAATTATATAAGGATAATAAAAAATTATTCAACTTAATATTCTTCCTGAAATTAATCTCATAAATAATAATATTATTATTCTTTTTAATATAACATAATCCTCTTCATATAAATTATAAATTCTTATTAAATTAAAATCATTAATTATCAAATATATTAATAAACGTATAGTATAAAATATTGTTAATCCAGTTGAAAAATAATATAAATAAAAAATTATTAAATTTAAATTTCTTATTATAACCATTTCTAAAATTAAATCTTTTGAATAAAATCCAGCTAAAAAAGGAATACCACATAAAGCTATATTTGAAATATTTAAACATAAAGATGTTATAGGAATATATATTGAAATTCCACCTATTACTCGAATATCTTGATTATCTCTTATTATATGAATTACTATACCAGCACATATAAATAATAAAGCTTTAAATATAGCATGAGTTAAAAGATGAAAAAATGCTAAATCTCTATAACCTATTCTTAAAATACTTATTATTAACCCTAATTGTCTTAAAGTAGATAAAGCAATAATTTTTTTTAAATCATATTCATAATTCGCACAAATCCCAGCTATTAATATTGTTAACCCAGATAATAATAATAAAATTTTTAATATATATATATTTAATAATAAAATATTAAATCGAATTAATAAATAAATACCAGCAGTAACCAAGGTTGAAGAATGAACTAAAGCAGACACAGGTGTTGGAGCAGCTATAGCAGCTGGTAATCAAGAACTAAAAGGAATTTGAGCTCTTTTAGTTATTGCTGCTAAAATAATTAAAATTGAAACTAATTCTATTGAAAAATCATTTCTTATAAAATTTAAATAAAAAATATAATTTCATCTTCCATAATTTACTATTCATGAAATAACTATTAAAATTATTACATCTCCAATTCGATTAGATAAAGCTGTTAATATACCCGCATTATAAGATTTTAAATTTTGATAATAAATTACTAAACAATAAGAAATTAATCCTAAACCATCTCAACCTAAAAAAATTCTAATAATATTTGGTCTAATAATTAATAAAATTATTGATAAAATAAATAAAATAACTAAAATAATAAAACGATTTAAATTAATTTCAGAACTTATATATCTTTTTCTATAGTAAATTACTGAAGAAGAAATTAACAATACAAATATTATAAACAATAAAGATATTCAATCTAATAAAATTGATATAACAATATTTATAGGATTAAAAGAAATAATTTCTCATTCAAATATTAATGTTAAATTATTTATAATAAAATAAATAGTAAAAAAAAAATTCATTAATATAAAAAAAAATAAAAAAAAAAATCTAATAAAACAAATAGAAAATTTTTGAATAATTTAAAATGATTATCTCATATTTTTGACTCCACAAATCAATATTTTAATTAAATTATTTAAATAAAATCAAATTATAATATAATCAATTTTTAATACTAATATATTTAGAGGTAATCAATGTAAAATTAACATTAAATACTCTCGTGAAACCCCTCTATAAAATCTATATAATCCTAATCTGTATTTTCCATGTTGAACATAAGAATATAAATATAATCTATAACCAGCTCTAAAAAAAGAAATAAAAATTAATGTTATTATAGTTAATCAAGATCAACTAACTAATCTATTAATTAATCTAATTTCTCCCATTAAATTTAAAGAAGGAGGAGCAGCTATATTAGAAGATAATAATAAAAATCATCATAATCTTATTGATGGCATAAAATTTATTAATCCTTTATTTAAAAATAATCTTCGTCTAATTAATCGTTCATAATTAATATTAGATAAACAAAATATACCAGAAGAACATAATCCATGTCCCATTATTATAATATAAGCTCCTAAAAATCCTCAATAATTTATTGTTATAATCCCCCCAATTACTAATCTTATATGAGCAACAGATGAATAAGCAATTAATGATTTTATATCTACTTGACAAAAACATTTCAATCTAATAAATAAACCCCCAATTAATCTAATTACTACAATAATAAAATTTATTTTCAACCCAATTTTTTGTAAAATAATCATTACTCGTATTAAACCATATCCCCCTAATTTTAATATAATAGCAGCTAAAATTATTGAACCAGAAATTGGGGCTTCGACATGAGCTTTAGGTAATCATAAATGAACAAAATATATAGGTATTTTTACTAAAAAAGCTAAAATTATTGAAATATATAAATAAATTATTTCATAATTAAAAAATTTTAAAAAATAAATAGTTATATTATTTATATTATTATAAATAAAAAAAATCCCTATCAATAAAGGTAATGAAGCAAATAAAGTATAAAATAATAAATATATCCCAGCCTGAATTCGTTCTGGTTGATAACCTCAACCAATAATTAAAATTAAAGTAGGAATTAATCTACCTTCAAAAAATAAATAAAATAAAAATAAATTTATTATTCTAAAAGTTAAAAATAATATTATTATTAATATAATAACATTTATTAAAAAAAATATATAAAAAAAATTAAATTTAAATAAACTTTCTCTTGCTATAATTATTAAAGCTCTAATTCAAATTCTTAATAAAATTAATCCAAAAGAAATTATATCACAACCTAACATATATCTTAAATTACAAAAATTTTCAATATTTACTGTGATATTTATAAATATAAATGTAATTAATATAAATAATAAACAAACCATTCAAAATATATTTTTAAAAAAACATAAAGGAATTATAAATAAAAATATCATTAAAAATTTTAACATTAAATTAAATTAAATCTTTGAAAATAATCATTTCCATGTGTACGAATTATTGAAATTAAAATTGATAAACCTAAAGCTCCTTCACAAACTGAAAATACTAAAAAAACTATTAATATATATATATTATAATTAATTATTATTAAATAAATTAATATTAAAAAAAAAAGTCTTAAAACAAGAAATTCTAATCTTAATAATACAATTAATAAATGTTTATGTTTTGAAACAAAAATTATATTCCCAATTATATATATTACTATAATAATCATATATATATTTATTATCATTTGTTTTTATAGTTTAACAAAAACATTGGTCTTGTAAATCAAAAATAAGAATTTTCTTTTAAAACTTCAAAGAAAAAGAAATTCTTTATCTATAATCTCCAAAATTATTATTTTATTAAACTATTCTTTGATATAACAAAAATATTTTTATCTTTACTATTAATTTTTTTTTCAATTTTTATATTATTTATTGAACATCCTTTATCTATAGGATTTATAATTTTAATACAAACTTTATTTTTATGTTTATTATCAGGATTAATAATTAATACTTATTGATTTTCTTATATTTTATTTTTAATTTTTCTTGGAGGATTATTAATTTTATTTATTTATGTTTCAAGTATTGCCTCAAATGAAATATTTAAAACCAATAATTTTATTATATTTATTCCTATAATTTTTTTTTTATTATTTTTTAGATATTTCTTAAAAAATAATTTAAATTGATTAAATCTTAGATTTAATGATGAAATAATAAATTTTTATTATAAATATTTATTTTTTAATTTTGAAAATAAAATTAATTTAACTAAATTATATAATAATAATACTTATTATTTAATATTTATATTAATTATTTATTTATTTATTACTTTAATTGCAGTAGTAAAAATTACAAATATTTTTTTTGGACCTTTACGATCAACTTTCTAACTAATGATAAATTTTAAACCTATAAAAAAATTACATCCAATTTATAAAATTATTGATAACTCTTTAATTAATTTACCTTCCCCCTCAAATATTTCTTCAATATGAAACTTTGGTTCATTACTAGCTTTATGTTTAATAACACAAATTATTACTGGTTTATTTTTAACTATATATTATACTGCTAATATTGAAATAGCTTTTAATAGTGTTAATTATATTTGTCGAAATGTAAATTATGGTTGATTAATTCGAACTTTACATGCTAATGGAGCATCTTTTTTTTTTATTTGTATCTACATTCATATTGGACGAGGAATTTATTATGGTTCATATAATTTTAAATATACTTGAATAGTTGGAGTAATTATTTTATTTATACTAATGGCCACTGCATTTATAGGATATGTTTTACCTTGAGGACAAATATCTTTCTGAGGAGCAACTGTAATTACTAATTTATTATCTGCAATTCCTTATCTTGGAACTATATTAGTTAATTGAATTTGAGGAGGATTTGCAGTTGATAATGCTACTCTTACTCGATTTTATACATTTCATTTTTTACTTCCATTTATTATTATAATATTAACAATAATTCATTTATTATTTTTACATCAAACTGGTTCTAGTAATCCTTTAGGTATTAATAGAAATTTAGATAAAATTCCTTTTCATCCATTTTTTACTTTTAAGGATTTAATTGGATTTATTATTATAATTACTTTACTAATTTTATTAACCTTAATTAACCCATATTTACTAGGAGATCCCGATAATTTTATCCCTGCTAATCCATTAGTTACTCCAATTCATATTCAACCTGAATGATATTTTTTATTTGCTTATGCTATTTTACGATCAATTCCTAATAAACTTGGAGGAGTTATTGCTTTAGTAATATCAATTTTAATTTTAATTATTCTTCCATTCTCAAGTAATAATAAAATACAAGGAATTCAATTTTACCCTTTAAATCAAATATTATTTTGATCAATAATCTCAATTATTTTCTTATTAACATGAATTGGAGCACGACCTGTAGAAAGACCTTTTATCTTTACTGGTCAATTATTAACTGTCATATATTTCTCTTATTTTATTTTAAACCCTATATTAATTAAATTTTGAGATAATTTAATTTTTAAAAATTGATTAATGAGCTTGTTTAAGCATTTGTTTTGAAAACTTAAGAAAGAATATTTATTCTATTAATTTATTAAATATACTAAATTTATTTTATTATTAAAATAAAATTATTAACTTTAATCCTAAAAAAAATAATAAATAATTTAAAGATACAGGTAAATATCTTTTTCAACATAAATATATTAATTTATCATAACGATAGCGAGGTAATGTCCCCCGTACTCAAATAAAAAAAAAAGAAATTATTACTAATTTTAAATAAAAAAATAAATTTAAATTAAATCCCCCTAAATAAATAATTACAAATAATATTCTTATAAATAAAATTCTTGAATATTCAGCTAAAAAAATTAAAGCAAATCCTCCTCTTCTATATTCAATATTAAACCCAGAAACTAATTCTCTTTCCCCCTCTGCGAAATCAAAAGGTGTTCGATTTGTCTCTGCTATTATTGAAGATAAAAAACATAATCTTAAAGGAATTATTAAAAAAATAAATCAAATAATATTTTGATAAATATAATATTTTAATAAATTTAAATCTATAATTAAAATAACTCTTGATATTAAAATTAATGCTAATCTTACTTCATAAGAAATTGTTTGAGCAATAGCTCGTAACCCCCCTAATAATGAATAATTAGAATTAGATGATCAACCAGAAACTATTAATATATATACACCTACTCTTAAACAACATAAAATAAATAAAATTCCTAAATTAAATATAATTATATTAAAGTAATAAGGAATTACTATTCAAATAATTAAACTTATTATAAATCTTAAAATAGGAGAAATATAATAAGAAATATAATTAGAATAATTTAAATAAACTTGTTCTTTAGTAAATAATTTAATTGCATCAGAGAAAGGCTGTATTAACCCTAAAAATCCTATTTTATTAGGCCCTTTTCGAATTTGAATATAGCCTAAAACTTTTCGTTCTAATAAAGTTAAAAAAGCTACACCAATTAAAACTCCAATTACTAAAATTAAACCCCCAATTAATATATTTAATAAATCAATTATTAACATATACTATCTATATAATAAATTATATATTTATGACTTCTAAAATCATTACATTTTTCTGCCAAAATAGTTAATTATTATATTAATAAAATTCTTAATAATAAAATTATTTTATTAAAATTATTTTGAATATTTGATCCTTTCGTACTAAAATATTCTAATTCTAAAGATAGAAACCCACCTGGCTCACCCCGGTTTGAACTCAGATCATGTAAGATTTTAATGATTGAACAGATCAAAATTTTAAACTTTTGCATTTAAATTTTATCTTAATCCAACATCGAGGTCGCAATCTCTTTTTTTTATTTGTACTAAAAAAAAAAATTACGCTGTTATCCCTAAGGTAATTTTTTCTTTTAATCATTATTAATGGATCAATTTTTCACTTATTAATGTTTATTTTTAAAAAAAGTTATTTTAATTTTTTTATCACCCCAATATAATAATTAAATTATTTTTAATTATAAATTATATAAAAAATCTTAAATAATTTAATTATAAAACTCTATAGGGTCTTCTCGTCTTTTAAATTTATTTTAGCTTTTTTACTAAAAAATTAAATTCTATTTTTAAATAAAAGACAGTTTATATTTCATTAAATCTTTCATACAAGTCTTCAATTAAAAGACTAATGATTATGCTACCTTTGTACAGTCAATATACTGCAGCCCTTTAATTTTCATCAGTGGGCAAATTAAACTTTAAATTATTTTCAAAAAGACATGTTTTTGATAAACAAGTGAATATAAATTTTTGCCGAATTCCTTTTTTTAAAATTATAATTTTTTTTTATTAAATTATATATTATTTTATACTAATTTTATCATTATTTCTAATTTTATTTTATTTAAAAATTTATTTTTTTAAAAAATTAACTATTAAATTATATCTTAACTTTAAATTTAATTTTTGATAAAAAATTATAATTTATTAACAATATAAATACTAAAATTTTTATTTAAATTGGAATAATTTCATAAAAATTTATTTTAGTACTTACTACTACAACTTTAAAACATTTTTTATTAAAATATTTTCAAATAAAAAATCTTAATTTTAATATTCAAAATTAAATTTTTTTCTAAAAAAACTAGATATAGTTAAAAATGATTAAAATTTAATTTCAAATTAATTATTTAAAAAACTTATCTACATTGAACTTTTTTAAATAATTTTATCTTTCAAATTCAAAGTAATTAGTTTCATAGAATATATTATTAATAAAGTCTTTCACTCAACATTTATTTGTATACTACTATTATAATAATATCATTTTCAAATATCCTATATTTCTTATTCATCATTAATAATAATTCTTTCTATAAAAAAATTTATAAAAAACTCAAACCCCATTTTTATTATAAAAATTATTTTATTAGTTTTCAATTTTTAATTTATACCCTCAAATTAATCAAATTAATTAATTAAATTAATATCTTTTCAATGTAAATGAAAAACTTTCCAAGCTCTAATTTGCATTTATTTTAACCACTTTCCAGTTCTTCTACTTTGTTACGACTTATTTTTATTTCAATTTGAAGCGCGACGGGCAAATTTCAAAACATTTTAATTTATAATTATTTTAATAAATTAAACAAAAATACATTTAAATTTATTTTCAAATATTTATTAAATAATAATAACTGTCCATCAACTATTCATTGTAATCCATTATATTCAAAATTATTATTTCCATTCTGATCTGAACTAAATTATACTTACTATTTTATCATATTATTTTTATTTAAAAATATTTTTTTATAAACGATATAAAAAATTTATAAATTAAGTCAATTTATTCGTGGATTATCAATTGTTAAACAGATTCCTATTAAAGAACTAAATTACCGCCAAATAGAATGACTTTTTATCAATATTTATTTACTAATTTAGTATTATTAATAACATTTTTAATAATAGGGTATTTAATTCCCGTTTTTTTCAAATATTAAATAACCAAATCATACATTAAAATTTTTATTAAAATAAATTTTTAATTAATAAACTCCTATTATATTTTTTTCTTATTATATTAATTATTTACTAATAAAATCATAAATTATATTTCGTATAACCGCAACTGCTGGAACAAAATCCGTTAATTATAATAAATATTACTAAATCTTAATTTCTTAAATTTATAATTTTAAAATTAACCAATAATTTTTAAAAAATTTATTAATTAATTAAAAATTATTTCTATCATTTATTTGTAAAATAAATTTAAATTAAATTTTTTAAATTACTAATTTTATTTATATTACAAAATTTTTTATTTAGATTTTTTTTTTTTTTTTTATATATATATATTTATTCCGTTATAGACTACAATACATCCATACATAAATTATATTAAAAATTTACTTCCTTTTTTTATTATACATACACTTTTATAATAAAAAATTTTATAATTTTTTTTTTTTCTCTTTTTTTTTTTTCTAATATTTATTAAATATATAATTAATCATAGAAACTTATGCAAAATTACAAAAAATCATTAATATTACTTCCCTTAACACATCAATAATTAATAATATTAAAAATTAATATTTTAATAAATAATTAATATATATATATATATAAATTATATTACATATTAATTATTTAATCCCCAATATCCCACTTGTTATTTTTACATATAAATAAAAAATTAC